TATTGATAAATCTCTAACTTTAGGTCTTTTTCAAATTGATTCCACCGTGAAATAAAATATCACAACGTATCTTTCTAGGGAAGTGAATCTTCCCTAGATACGTTTATTCCAGTTAATTCTGAATCTATATTTAATATAATATACGGATCGTGCTGAATAAATTTAAGCAAAAAAAAAAAGATGAAATCATTCCAATTCCAATGGACTTCAACAAATAAAAAACTTATTCTTAGGTAAATCAATTACGAAATGTTTTTGTATAATGACCAATATCTGTTTTACATCTTCTATGCGAAAATGTTCCATTTTCATAAGATCTTCTTGACTCTTATTCAAAAGGTCTAATAATGTATGTATATTGGACCTTTTGAGGCAATTATAGGTCCTCGAAGGCAATTCTAATTGGTCAATAAAAAAACATTTCAATTCGATTTCTTTTTTTTTTCTTAGTTTATCCAATCCATCATGAAAAGTGAAAAAGGGTAAAGTAACCCTATTTTGATTATCCTCTACATTTTTATCTTGTTCTTCTGCATGTAGAAACGGAATAAATAAATCAATCAAATTACGGGAGGCTTCGTAAAGTGCTTCTTTAGGAGTTAAACTTCCATTCGTCCATATTTCGAGAAAAAGTATCTCTTGTTTTTCATTCCCATTACTATAAGAATGAATACTATGATTTGCATTTCGAACAGGCATGAATACAGCATTTATTGGATAACTTCCTTCTTCAGCGTTATTTGGTGTTTTCATACGATATCCTCGATTACTCTCGATTTGTAATCCAATACAAAAATCAATTGGTTCCGTCAGGCTAGCTATATGCTGTGTAGTATCAACGATTTCCACAGAAGGTGGTGAGATGATGTCTTGAGCAGTTACATATCCAGGACCCTTGACGCAAATAGATGCGTCGCGAGTTCCATACAGATTACTTTTCAATACAATTTCTTTCAAATTCATTAAAATTTCATGTACGGATTCTTCAATACCTTCTATGGTAGAATATTCATGTGGTATCTTTTCAGATTTTGCGCGTGTAATACATGTTCCTTCTATTTCTCCAAGCAAAGCCCTTCGCATCGCAATGCCTATTGTATCAGCTTGACCTTTCATAAGCGGAGACAGAATAAAACGTCCATAATAAAAACGCTTACTGTCTTCTCTTGATTCAACACACTTCCACTGTAGTGTCCGAGTAGATACTGCTACTTCTTCTCGAAACATAGTCATATTATTTGATCCGATCATTTAATCATTTCTTTCTCTTGAAATTCGTTCAATTCTCAATTCTTATTTCTATATACGCCTTTTTTTAGGAGGCCTACACCCATTATGTGGCATAGGGGTTACGTCTCTGACAAAACTTAATAGTATACCACTTCTACGAATGGCTCGTAGTGCTGCATCTCTTCCAAGACCAGGACCCTTTATCATAACTTCTGCTCGTTGCATACCCTGATCTACTACTGTACGAATAGCGTTTGCGGCTGCGGTTTGGGCAGCAAACGGCGTCCCTCTTCTTGTGCCCTTGAAGCCGCAAGTACCGGCGGAGGACCAAGAAACAACCCGACCCCGTATATCTGTGATTGTTACAATGGTATTGTTGAAACTTGCTTGAACATGAATAACCCCTTTTGGTATTCGACGTCCAGTCTTACGTGAACTAATGCGCCCACTCCTACGTGAGCCAATTCTTGTTATGGTTTTTGTCATATTTTATCATCTCCTAAATATGAGTCAGAAATATACGTATATTTTATTTTCATGTAAAAATGGGTCCTTTATTTGTTTGTGTATTGAGTCCTTTGGAGAGTCTCTTAAAAAAAAATTATCCCTGTCTCTGTTTATGCCTCGGGTTGAAACAAATTACTATAATTCGTCCCCGCCTGCGGATCAGTCGACATTTTTCACAAATTTTACGAACGGACGCCCTAATTTTCATATTTGTTTCTCCTTAATTTTTTTTTTATTTTGAATCTACTCCTTCGAAGAAAAGAAAATAAGTCTCTTGAAATTTTTAACCTCCGATTGTATCCGAACGAGAGGAATGTTGAAAAGTCACTACGAACCCGAAACATACCATTGGAAAGTGATTCAGTAATTAAACCTTCATGAATCCATTTTTGTTCTTTCATTCCAGGTAACCCCTTTTATTATCAACTCATGGAGTAGGAGTGATATTAGACAACCCTTCCTCTTTTTTCAAAAAAAAAATAGGAAGTTTTCCTACGGATGCAATTCGTAGATCATAAAGATCACCATATATATAACAAAATTTCTCCCCCGATTCCTTCTAGTCGAGCCTCTCGGTCTGTCATTATACCTCGAGAAGTCGAAAGAATTACAATACCCATTCCTCCTAAAATCCTAGGAATTCGTTGATGGTTGGAATAGATTCGTAGGCCGGGTCGGCTGATACGTTTTAAAACAGTTCTATATGGCCCTTTTCTATTCCTTCTATGTCGCAGAGTTGAAACCAAGAAATATTTCTTGCTTACTCGATGTTTTCTCACATTTTCGATAAAGCCTTCGCGTAGAAGTATTTTAACAATGTTTTCAGTGATATTTGTAGATGCTATTCGAACCGTTCCTTTTTTATCCATGTCAGCATTTCGTATAGAAGTTATTATTTCGGCAATAGTGTCCCTACCCATGATGAACTATAATTATTGGTGCCTCCGGGTTTTTATATAATCAGCATGCTCTACTCTTTTTTTTTCATGAATTATTAAAGGTATATGCGTGAGAAACAATCTACTAATGCATTCTACTAATTAATGGAATCTAATTCAGTTCAGATATCTTACTATGAACCTCCCTTTTTTTATGTTTTATTATGTTTTCATCTATTAGTATTTATTTAGAATCTATTTATAATACCTCAGGAGCTAATGAGACTATTTTAGTAAAATTCAACTGTCTCAATTCCCGAGCGATCGCACCAAAAACTCGAGTTCCTTTGGGATTTCCTTCTTGATCAATGACAACTGCTGCATTGTCATCATATTGTATTATCATACCATTGTCACGTTTGAGTTCTTTACATGTACGTACAATTACAGCTCTGATCACTTCTGATCTTTGTAGAGGCATATTGGGAACTGCTTCTTTGATTACAGCAACAATAACGTCACCAATATGAGCATATCGGCGATTACTAGCTCCTATGATTCGAATACACATTAATTCTCTAGCCCCGCTGTTGTCCGCTACATTTAAATAGGTCTGAGGTTGAATCATATCATTCTTATTATTTTTCTCTTTTTTCTTTCAATGCTAACTAACTAAAGGGCGAAGAAAAAAAGAAGAAAGATTGTTTGTCCAGAAATAAAAAAACTGCGGTTTTTTCATCACAAGGCCCCTTTCCTTTCGTTCCATATCCCTATCCCGCAATAACGAATTGAGTTCGTATAGGCATTTTGGACGCAGCTATAGAAATAGCTTCTCTGGCTACAATTTCTGATACTCCACCCATTTCATAAAGTATTCGACCCGGTTTAACGACGGATACCCAATATTCGGGAGATCCTTTCCCCGAACCCATACGTGTTTCGGTAGGCCTTACTGTAACAGGTTTGTCTGGAAATATACGTACCCATATTTTTCCACCACGACGCGCATATCGTGCCATGGCTCGTCGCCCCGCTTCTATTTGTCTAGATGTGATCCAAGCGGGTTCAAGTGCCTGAAGGGCGTATCCGCCGAAACAAATTCGATTGCCTCGATAAGATATTCCCTTCATTCTTCCTCTATGTTGTTTACGAAATCTGGTTCTTTTGGGGTTATAGTTGATGGTTGTTTCTCAATGCCATCTCTACTGCAGAACTGGACATGAGAGTTTCTTCTCATCCAGCTCCTCGCGAATGAAACGATTAAATAATATTGTATATATTTTGAATTGAATGAATAATGAATCATGGAATTTTTTGAGATATAATCTGTCACGTACACGTAGGAATAAAATAAAATAAAATGATAAATTCCATTTTATAATTAATGAATCTTCATTTATTTTTACCTTTATTTTATTTATTTTTATTGAATTGCCCAAAACTTAGCAATCCAGTAAGGCTTTCGCGGGCGAATATTTGCTCTTTCAACATCCCTTTCATTCGTAGGGGCGTTCCATGACCTATCAGAATAAATGAATTGGTTCTTGGCTCGTTCCGCCATCCCACCCAATGAATCATTAGGATTCGTTTTCAAGGGAATCTTCCTCAGTCACAGGTTCTGTCGTTCCCATCGCTTCTCGATTAATGACTAGGCCCGAACTCTGCAATGGAGCTCCTAATAAAATTTGTTCCTGAATCAATCTTCTCAGTCTTTATTGACTCGGCGCTCTTTATTCTTTTTTATTTTTCGTATAAATTGTATTCATATTCATCGAATCTAATTATTAATTATGGACGAATACATTAATGCTTTATTACATTGCCTTTTATAAGATAGTTCATAGACCATACATATTGGAATCATATATCATTGCTATTCTTTTTCTTTCTTTCTCTCACCCCTCCATTTATCCATATCCCTTTGTTTTTGCTTCACAACCTTATAGATTGATTTTTCTTTTATGTAAAAAAAAATGCTTCAGTTGCTACAACAATATGATCAATACATCATATAGCGACTGGTTCCTTGGATCCAGATAATACGAAGCAATGAGCTGGTTATTAGTTATATAGTTATTAGTTCATACTAGGGGATGGCCCTTTGTTTTTTAATCCTAACCTAACTCTAAATAAAAAACCAACGAGTCACACACTAAGCATAGCAATTATATGGAGATGGAGTCAATCGAATTGTTATTCAACCCTATAGAATTAAGAATTCGAAAAAATTCTCATTTTTTTGATTGAACGGAAAAAAATGAACGAGTTTGTGATTTTTTATTCAATTGCCGGATGGATGGAACAGAAAGACAACGAAAGGCCCATTATTCCTCGTCTGCAAATATCCAAATTTTGATTCCTAATGCCCCATAGATAGTTCGAACT